GTAGGCGTTTGCCCCCGATTCAATCGGGGGATCGAATTGATTATAGAAACATGAGTTTAATTAGTCGATTTATTAGTGAACAAGGAAAAATATTATCAAGACGTGTGAATAGATTGACCTTGAAACAACAACGATTAATTACTCTTGCTATAAAACAAGCTCGTATTTTATCTTTGTTACCTTTTCTCAATAATGAGAAACAATTTGAAAGAACCGAGTCGACCGCTAGAACTACTGGTTTTAAAGCCCGAAATAAATAGGCTTACTTTTTCTTCACTTGAATCATAATTACAAGAATCTAGATTTGAGTGAATCTAGATTTGAGTATCGTGTCGTAAGAAAAAATGAATCGGAAAAAAAGAAATCTGTTTTTATTGAATTGAACGTGTTCATTCATTTTGACTACTTTAGTATATTTTCTCATACTAATTTCTACTCTACCTTCCCGGAGTTCATTCTCCGGGTAACTCCATTTAAATTATTCTGGTGGATTCTTTCCAATCTACTTCCTTTATGATTTCGTTCGAAATCATATAAAGACAATTCCTATTTGATATAGCTATTTGTGCAAGTATTTTACGGTTAAGAAGCAACTGTCTCTTGTACAGATCGTGTATTAATCTACTATAACTATAGGATACTCCCCTTTCGCGAATTACTGCGTTTAGCCTAGTGATCCACAAACGACGAAAATCTCTCTTTTTCCTATCCCTATCCCGATGAGCCGAAACTAAAGCTCTTATTTTCTGTTGAGTAATAGTTCTAGTAAGCCTTGAATGAGCCCCTCGAAAGCTTGATGCAAATAAACGAATTTTTGTTCTACGTCTCCGAGCTATATATCCCCGTTTAATTCTGGTCATTGAATAAATGAAACTTTGACGAATAACTAATTGATTGCCTTTCTTTCAGTTATTCTTTTCCCCCTTCCTAGTCTATTAATAACAAAACGAATTTTTCCAATGTATAAAATCAAAATTCCAATGGCTTTGGCTACTCTAACCTTCCCGACCACGATTTTTTTTTTAGGTATTTCACTGCGAAATAAGACAGAACTAAGAAATTGTATTTTCCTAGGTATCAAAAATATAGTAAATAAAAGAAATAAAAAAAGAAATAGTGGGTTCCTTCGTTTCTATGGTTACTTCTTAAACGGTGAGGTCTTCTCTATACACCGGAGCCTTTACTTTATACTTTAATTTACTATTTAATCAACTAATTGATGTTATTGGGAACTTGTATAGTTCACACGCTTTGGCTCTACCCATGAATTATCCAGTAATAGGTCTTTCACAATCAGATCTACCTATACAGTAACGGTATTTAATTATGAAAGTTTGCTGGGTAGCTGACCCTCTTAGTCCGTTTAAATAAGATTTCCTCCGCTTAATGGATAACCATTTGTTACCAATGGAGAATTTCTTATCATCTTAAATTCAGGTGATTGGATTTACACCAACGGAAACCATAAACTTCATACACAATAGAGGGATATGGTAGAGTTTTTTTTTTTTAATAATGGATGGAGTTCCTTTTTCCATCCTATCCCATTCACCGGTACTGATCATTGATACTGTAAAAGTAGTTTTCTTGCTTTTGTGCCAGCTCATGATCTAAACGAGTCGCACATACACCCTAGTACATGTTCCTCGACGCTGAGGGCACCCCCGAAGAGCGGGGGATTTCGTGACATTTCTGATTGGCTGTCTTGTATTTCTAATAAGTTGTTTAATAGTTGGCATGTTGAATCGTATACATAATATGATGGGTTGGTTTAGATTGATCCTAACCGAATGATGGTGAATTACTTCTATTTAATAGAATATTCAATTCGAAGATAAAATCTCAAATCACAGATTTGCGCGAAATCCATGTTATTTTCCTTGAACCGCTACAAAATCAACAATTCCATAAGCTTGGGCTTCTGTTGCTGACATAAAAATATCTCTTTCCATATCTTCGTGTACAACCCAGAAGGGTTTGCCCGTTCTTTCTGCATAAACCCTTGTGAGGGTTTCACGCAGTTTCATCAGTTCTACCGCTTCCATGACAAATTCGCCTACTTGTGCCATATAAAAAGCACTATAAGGTTCATGTATCATTACCCTGATGATATAACAAAATAAAAGCTTCCCCTATCTCGCATGATAAAGCAAAGAGAAAAGAAAGATAAAGAATAGAAAAAAGATAGAATTGAACAACCGTACAGGCATCTTTTGTGCATACGGCTCTACAAGAAAATTGACCCCCCTCCTTTCTATTGAAGAAAGAGAAAATAGAATCTATCAGACTCAGATGGGTAAATAATCAAATTGCCATCCTTCCTTTCGGAGGAGTTCAAAAATACTATGATGGCTCCGTTGCTTTATATGTTTATTTTTTCTTTTTTTTGTCTGTGATTCAGCAATCCCAAAGTTTCTTTTTAATCCGATCAAATAAGGAAAAAATCTTTTTTTTTTCGTACTCTTTCATAACATAAATATTGTTAAGAACTCTCCGGCAT